AAGAACTTTCAAAAAAAAATCCAATTCCATTTTTTGGGTTGAGAGAAATATATGAATTGGGCGAAACGAAAAAAGATTCGATAATCAGTAATAAGATGATTCACAAATCATCCCTTCAAATTCAATCTATGGAGTGGACAAATTATTCATTAACAGAAAAAAAAATAAAAGATCTGACTAAGAGAACAAACACAATCAAAAATCAAATAGAAAAAATTATAATTATAAAAGGCAAGAAAAACGAATTTCTAACTCAAGAAATAAATATTAGTTCTAACAAAATAAGTTATCAGGATAAAATATTAGAATCATCAAAAAATTTTTGGCAAATATTAAAAAGAAGAAATATTCGATTAATCCGTAAATTCTATTTTTTTATAAAATTTTTCATTGAAAAGATATACATAGATATTATTCTATATATCATTAATATTCCAAGAACCAATACACAACTTTTTCTTGAATCAAAAAAAAAAATGATTAAGAAAGTCATTTACAATAATGAAGCAAATCAAGAAAGAATTAATAAAACAACTAAAAATACAATTCATTTTATTTCAACTATAAAAAACTCACTTTCTAATATTAGTATTACAAATAAAAATGCAAAAGCTTTTTGTGACTTATCCTCCCTCTCACAAGCATATGTATTTTACAAATTATCACAAACCCAAGTTATTAGTTTTTATAAATTAAAACCTATCCTTCAATATCACGGAACATCTCTTTTTCTTAAAAATGAAATAAAAGATTATTTTGAAGAACAAGGAATATTTCATTCCAGATTAAGACATCATTGTGGGTTAAGACAGAAAATCTTTTGGCATTCTGGAATGAATGAATGGAAAAACTGGTTAAGGAGTCAAAATCAATACGATTTATTTCAGAGTAGATGGCTTAGATTAGTACCAGGACAATGGCGAAATAGAGTCAATCAACACTATATGGCTCAAAATAAAGATTTAACAAAATGGGATTCAGATGAAAAAGAAAGATTAATTCATTACGAAAAAAAAAATGATTTTCAAGCGAATTCATTACTGAATCAAGAATATAAACTGAATCAAGAACAAAAATATAAAAAATTAAATTTTAAAAAACACTATGGATATGATTTTTTATCATATAAATCTATTAATTATCAAGATAAGAGGGACTCATATACTTATGGATCACCATTACAAGTAAATAAGAGGGAAGAGATTTCTTATAATTATAATTACAACATGGATAAACGAAAATTTTTTGATACACTGGGGGATATCCCTATCCATAATTATCTAGGAGAAGACGATATTCTAGATGCTATGGGGAAATTTTCGCATAGAAAATTTTTAAATTGGAGAATTCTTCATTTTTGTCTTATAAATAAGGCCGATATTGAGTCCTGGGTCGATACCAGTACCAAGAGTAACAAAAATATTAAGACTGTGGTTAATAATTATCAAATAATTGATAAAATAAATAAGAGGGACCCTTTTTATTTCACAATTTATCAAGATCAAGAAAGCAACCCATCCAATAAAAAAAGAAGCCCTTTTGATTGGATGGGAATGAATGAAGAAATACTAAGTCGTCCTATATCGAATCTGGAACTTTGGTTCTTCCCAGAATTTGTGCTACTATATAATGCATATAAGGTTAAACCATGGATCATACCAATAAAATTACTTCTTTTAAATTTTAATGGAAATGGAAACATTAATAAAAATATTATTGAAAATAAAAAAAGGGACCCCCTTATAGCACCGAATGAAAAAAAAATTCTTGGATTAGAGAATCGAAATCAAGAAGAAAAAGAACCCATAGGCGAAGGGGATCTTGTATCAGATGCACAAAAACAAGGAAATTTTAGATCCGTTCTCTCAAACCAAGAAAAAAATGTTGAAGAAGATTATGGTAAATCAGACAGAAAAAAACGTAGAAAGAAAAAGCAATACAAGAGCAACACGGAAGCAGAGCTTGATTTCTTCCTAAAAAGGTATTTGCGTTTTCAATTAAGATGGAATGATTCTTTAAATCAAAGAATAATCAATAATATCAAAGTATATTGTCTCCTACTTAGACTGATAAATCCAAAGGAAATTGTTATATCCTCTATTCAAAGGGGAGAAATGAATCTGGATATTTTGATGATTCAGAAGGATTTAACTCTTAGAGAATTAATGAAAAAAGGAATATTGATTATCGAGCCAGTTCGTCTGTCTGTAAAAAATGATGGACAATTTATTCTATATCAAACTATAAGTATTTCATTGGTTCATAAAAATAAACACCAAATTAATCAAAGATACCAAGAAAAAAACTATATTGATAAAAAGAATTTTGATGAATCCATTGCAAGACATCAAAAAATGACTGAAAATAAAGACAAAAATAGTTATGATTTGTTTGTTCCTGAAAATATTTTATCCCCTAACCACCGGCGAGAATTGCGAATTCGAATTTCTTTCAATTCAAAGTCAAAGGATAAAAATGGTATGCATAGAAATCCAGTATTTTTAAATAATGTAAAAAACTGTGGTCAAGTTTTGAATAAAAACAAACATTTTGATAGTGATAAAAAGAAACTAATTAAATTAAAGTTCTTTCTTTGGCCCAATTATCGATTAGAAGATTTAGCTTGTATGAATCGCTATTGGTTTAATACTAATAATGGCAGTCGTTTCAGTATGGTAAGGATACATATGTATCCGCGTTTGAAAATTCGTTAATGGTACATTTTCCCATATATTATGTATGTACCGTGTCGGGTATATGAAAACAAATAGATGGGCACAAGGATTGTCTTACATTCCATTCTGGTACATGATACTAATTTAATGACATACATATCAATTAGATCGACAAATGAATCAACAAAATCCTCTTATTTGAACTCTAAAATTTTCTCTTTTGTAGAAATATATCACTCTTTTGTATCCCTATACGAATCAAATTGAAAACCGGATTGATTAATTTTATTTGAAAAATTTATAAAATTCATAACGAACTTAAAATCATTGTGCATATCAAAATGACTGGTATTATTATTACTGATCAGCAAAATTCACATTCAAAAAAAGGGGGAGAGAAAATTTTGTTTTATGGTAAAAAACTCATTCATCTCAGTTATTTTTCAAGAAAAAAAAGAAGAAAACAAGGGGTCTGTTGAATTTCAAATAGTCAGTTTCACCAATAAGATACGAAGACTTACTTCACATTTGGAATTGCACAAAAAAGACTATTTATCTCAGAGAGGTCTACGTAAAATTCTAGGAAAACGTCAGCGGCTACTGTCTTATTTATCAAAGAAAAATAAAATACGTTATAAAGAATTAATTAGTGAGTTGAATATTCGGGAATCAAAAAATCGTTAATTTGAGAATTTTGAATTAGTCGATTTATTCGATTTTTCATTTTGATGTACTTCTTTTCGGTTTCAACAATTCATGTAAGAATGAATCGAGGAAAAACTTATGAATCTATCAGCTACAGAAAAAGACCTTATGATAGTCAATATGGGACCTCACCACCCATCAATGCACGGTGTTCTTCGTCTCATCGTTACTCTAGATGGTGAAGATGTTGTTGACTGTGAACCAATATTAGGTTATTTACACAGAGGAATGGAAAAAATTGCGGAAAACCGAACAATTATACAATATTTGCCTTATGTAACGCGTTGGGATTATTTAGCCACTATGTTCACGGAAGCAATAACCGTAAATGGACCAGAACAATTGGGCAATATTCAAGTTCCTAAAAGAGCCAGCTATATTAGAGTAATTATGTTGGAGTTGAGTCGTATAGCTTCTCATCTATTATGGCTTGGACCTTTTATGGCAGATATTGGTGCACAGACCCCTTTTTTCTATATTTTCAGAGAAAGAGAATTAGTATATGATCTATTCGAAGCTGCCACCGGTATGAGAATGATGCATAATTATTTTCGTATCGGAGGAGTAGCGTCCGATCTACCTTATGGCTGGATAGATAAATGTTTGGATTTCTGCGATTATTTTTTAACAGGAATTGTTGAATATCAAAAACTTATTACGCGAAATCCTATTTTTTTAGAACGAGTTGAAGGGATAGGCGTTATTGGTGGAGAAGAAGCAATAAATTGGGGTTTATCCGGCCCAATGCTACGAGCATCTGGAATCAAATGGGATCTTCGTAAAGTTGATCATTATGAGTGTTACGACGAATTTGATTGGGAAATCCAGTGGCAAAAAGAAGGAGATTCATTAGCTCGTTATTTAGTCCGAATCAGTGAAATGACGGAATCCATAAAAATAATTCAACAGGCCCTGGAAGGAATTCCGGGGGGTCCCTATGAGAATTTAGAAATCCGATGCTTTGATCGAGAAAGGTATCCAGAATGGAATGATTTTGAATATCGATTCATTAGTAAAAAACCTTCTCCCACATTTGAATTACCGAAACAAGAACTTTATGCGAGAATGGAAGCCCCAAAGGGAGAATTAGGAATTTTTCTGATAGGGGATCAAAGTGGTTTTCCTTGGAGATGGAAAATTCGCCCGCCGGGTTTTATCAATTTGCAAATTCTTCCTCAGTTAGTTAAAAGAATGAAATTGGCTGATATTATGACGATACTAGGTAGCATAGATATCATTATGGGAGAAGTTGATCGTTGAAATGATAATTTATACAACAGAAGTACAAGATATCAATTCCTTTTACAGATTGCAATCTGTAAAAGAGGTCTATGGGATCATATGGATGTTTGTCCCTATTTTGACTCTTGTATTGGGAATCACAATAGGTGTACTAGTAATTGTATGGTTAGAAAGAGAAATATCTGCAGGAATACAACAACGTATTGGGCCTGAATACGCCGGTCCTTTGGGAATTCTTCAAGCTCTAGCAGATGGAACAAAACTGCTTTTCAAAGAGAATATTCTTCCATCTAGAGGAAATACTCGTTTATTCAGTATTGGACCGTCTATAGCAGTCATATCAATTTTACTAAGTTTTTCAGTAATTCCTTTTAGCTCTCGCCTTATTTTAGCCGATCTCAATATCGGTATTTTTTTATGGATTGCCATTTCAAGTATTGCTCCTGTTGGACTTCTTATGTCAGGATACGGATCAAATAATAAATATTCTTTTTTAGGTGGTCTGCGAGCTGCTGCTCAATCGATTAGTTATGAAATACCATTAACTCTATGCGTTTTATCAATATCTCTACGTGCGATTCGTTGAAATATAAACTTATATTTTCCCTATTCCTTTCGTTCTAGAAAATAAGCTGAATGGATTGAATAGATATCTTCGTTTGTTATTATCCTTCAGGTTGATAAACTAAATTAGATAGTTATATATGAGTGAAAGAAAGCAGCTTATAAATTCGCAGTAAATTAAACAAAAAAAAAATTGAATCTTATTTCCTATGTACAAGAGTTAAGTGGAAGAAAACGTAAGCGGAAGAAGTCTTTACCCCAAGACGGGTTGATTAGTCAATCTAGCTTGAAGCGGGCTCAAAAGATCAACCGTATAGAGTTTTCGCTATCCTTTGTATGGATTCCCATACATGTATTGCCAAACCAAACGGGGGATTAAACAATTAAACAAAAAAAATGAGTGGATGGTTAGGAACACCAAAATACACAAAGGATTAGTAATGGAGATTATGTAAATTATATAAAAGGATATTTCTGGATAACATAAAAAGAATACTAATTGGGGCTTTAAATTAGTAGAAATGAGTAGGCAGTACTCCCCACGATTCCGGTCCAGAGTATGCTCCTATCCACCGATTAAAGTAATGACTATCAGGAACGAAATAATCCTTTACCATTTTTTAGTTTAAGCCCCCATTCGTAGTTTTCTCAGATCAGAAAGAAGAATAGGAACGAAAAAGAAACAATAAAGAATAAAAAAGAAATCTTTTTTATTCTTTCTTTCATATATATAGAGAGATATAATCCGTGTCATGATTTATGAGCTAATGTAATGTTTAATTTTTTTCGTAATCGAAAACAATGGGTTGAAATATGTATTGATATTTCTACAAGAAGTATTTTATTGAAGGCTTAAGTTATTACTCAACAAATAAAAATTGAAATTATTAACGGGCGAGATCAATTCAGAAGCACTTTTTTTTTTTTTCTTCATAATATAGCAGACAGAATTCCATTGGTATAATTTTGGACCTTCCAATCCATTTTTTCTCTATCTATTCTACAACCATACGAAGATAAATAATACTGATTCGGTCCTTAAATTTATTTGTGACCCACGAAGAGCCGTATGAGTTGAAAACCTCATGTACGGTTTTGGATTAGCGATGGAAACAGTGATGTTATCATCGACTATAATTATCTAACAGTTCAAGTACAGTTGATATAGTTGAGGCGCAATCAAAATATGGTTTTTGGGGATGGAATTTGTGGCGTCAGCCAATAGGGTTTATCATTTTTCTAATTTCTTCTCTAGCAGAATGTGAGAGATTACCTTTTGATTTACCAGAAGCCGAGGAAGAATTAGTAGCAGGGTATCAAACCGAATATTCGGGTATCAAATTTGGTTTATTTTACGTTGCTTCCTATCTAAATCTATTACTTTCTTCGTTATTTATAACAGTTCTTTACTTGGGGGGTTGGAATATTTCCATTCCGTACGTATTCGTCCCTGAGCTATTTGAAATAAATAAAATGAATGGAATCTTTGGAACGACAATTGGTATCTTTATTACATTAGCTAAAACTTATTTGTTTTTGTTTATTTCTATCGCAACAAGATGGACTTTACCTAGGTTAAGAATGGACCAATTATTAAATCTTGGATGGAAATTTCTTTTACCCATTTCTCTGGGTAATCTATTATTAACAACTTCTTTCCAACTTCTTTCACTGTAAAGAAAAAAAGAATATGAGATTCATGACTTGGTTCAAACAAGAGAAAGAAACAAACATAAAATTATTCATAGATATTCACGATATGTTCCCTATGGTAACTGGGTTCATGAATTATGGCCACCAAACAGTCCGAGCAGCAAGGTACATTGGTCAAGGTTTCATGATTACCTTATCCCACGCAAATCGTTTACCCGTAACTATTCAATACCCTTATGAAAAATTAATCACATCAGAGCGTTTCCGCGGGCGAATCCATTTTGAATTTGATAAATGCATTGCTTGTGAAGTATGTGTTCGTGTATGCCCTATAAATCTGCCTGTTGTTGATTGGAAATTTGAAACGAATATTCGAAAAAAACGATTGCTTAATTATAGTATTGATTTCGGAATTTGTATATTTTGTGGTAACTGCGTTGAGTATTGTCCAACAAATTGTTTATCAATGACTGAAGAATATGAACTTTCTACTTACGACCGTCACGAATTGAATTATAATCAAATTGCTTTGGGCCGTTTACCAATGTCAGTAATTGACGATTATACAATTCGAACAATTTTGAATTCGCCTCAAAGAAAAACTGAGTAAGTAAACCTCCTATTCCATTAAAGAGAAATTTCCAATTCTTTTAAGGTTCCGTTTTGGTTTAAGTTAAAAGAATGTTTGGTTTGAATTATGAATTAAAAGAACGAGGCCTTTCTCTTTGTTTGGTTAATAAATAAAAATTCAATTACAAATTAACTGGTTGATAAGAATTTCGAATTCATTTTTATTGAAAATATATTAATATATTCGTAATTCTTTCGAAATATATAGTTTCAAAAAACAAAATACCCTTTCGAACAAAACGAACAAAAAAAAAAAGAATCAAAAACGAAACTGTCCAATAATTGTACTTAGATCAATTCACACATAATAGATTAGGATTTTATTCAATTAGGAACGTATCATAAAAAAAAAAATTCCTGGTCAGGTCAATAAGATCATGAAAAGCATTTCGATTTTTTTATCTCTTATTTTACATATAATGGATTTGCCTGGACCAATACACAATTTTCTTTTAGTTTTTCTGGGATCGGGTCTTATATTAGGGGGCCTGGGAGTGGTATTACTTACCAATCCAATTTATTCTGCCTTTTCATTGGGATTGGTTCTTGTTTGTATATCCTTATTCTATATTCTCTCAAATTCTCATTTTGTAGCTGCTGCCCAGCTCCTTATTTATGTGGGAGCCATAAATGTTTTAATCCTATTTGCTGTGATGTTCATGAATGGTTCAGAATATTATAAAGATTTTAATCTGTGGACCATTGGGAATGGCCTTACTTCGTTGGTTTGTACAAGTATTCTTGTTTCGCTAATTACTACTATATTAGATACATCATGGTACGGGATTATTTGGACTACAAGATCAAACCAAATTATAGAACAAGATTTGATAGGTAATAGTCAACAAATTGGAATTCATTTAGCAACAGATTTTTTTCTTCCATTTGAATTCATTTCAATAATTCTTTTAGTTGCTTTGATAGGTGCAATTGCTGTGGCTCGTCAGTAATAAATCTTTCTAACTAGGAATAGCAAGCTTAAACTTTTTTCTGTCTTATCGAATCGATTTTCCTTGAATTCTATTTGAATATTGTTCGTGTATAAAATAGAAATTCGTTTATTCGATATATTTCCAATATATTCTTTTTGTTATATTCTATTCTAGTCAATCAAATTCGTTGAATTATTGTTCATATTGAAATGAATCGAAATTGATAAGGAGTTGGTCAATGATGCTCGAACATATACTTGTTTTGAGTGCCTATTTATTTTCTATCGGTATTTATGGATTGATCACGAGTCGAAATATGGTTAAGGCCCTTATGTGTCTTGAACTTATACTGAATGCGGTTAATATCAATTTTGTAACATTTTCTGATTTTTTTGATAGTCGGCAATTAAAAGGAAATATTTTCTCAATTTTTGTTATAGCTATTGCAGCCGCTGAAGCAGCTATTGGATCAGCTATTGTTTCCTCAATTTATCGTAACAGAAAATCAACGCGTATCAATCAATCAACTTTGTTGAATAAGTAATATTAATAATATTAAATTATAATTATAAGATTCACCAATTTGAATTAGCATGTCCAATATGTTGGAATCTACATCATGTTTTCGAAAACGTCAGAAATCAAAGTATCTTGGTCCTTTCTTATGAGTTGATCCCGAAGGAAATTGATTAGAAAATTTCTGGTAAATCGTTGATTCATCTGGTGTTTAACTATAATGATTCATTTACAAGTTTACTAGATTGAAATTTTATGATGTTCAAAAATTTATAGATCCCATGTCACATTCAGTAAAAATTTATGATACATGTATAGGGTGTACTCAATGTGTCCGAGCCTGCCCCACCGATGTGTTAGAAATGATACCTTGGGATGGATGTAAAGCTAAGCAAATTGCTTCCGCTCCAAGAACAGAAGACTGTGTTGGTTGTAAGAGATGTGAATCCGCTTGTCCAACAGATTTCTTGAGCGTTCGAGTTTATTTATGGCATGAAACAACTCGAAGTATGGGTCTAGCTTATTGATACGTTCCAGAAAACCCCACTTGAATACATTTTGAATCCATTTGATTTTTTTTACTGAAAAAACCCGTGCTCAAAAAGATTTTTTTTGAGCACGGGTTTTTATGGTCCAAGTGTATTTTGTCTTTACCACGAATTATTTTCCTTGGTTAACAATAATTGTAGTTTTACCAATATCTGCGGGTTCTTTAATTTTCTTTCTTCCTCATAGAGGAAATAAGATAATTAAGTGGTATACCATGTGTATATGCATATTCGAACTCCTTCTAACAACCTATGTATTTTGTTATCATTTACGATTGGACGATCCATTAATCCAGCTGGCGGAAGATTATAAATGGATAATTTTTTTTGATTTTTACTGGAGATTGGGAATAGATGGACTTTCTATAGGGCCCATTTTACTGACAGGATTTATCACCACTTTAGCTACTTTGGCGGCTTGGCCAGTTACTCGAGATTCGCGATTATTCCATTTTCTGATGCTAGCAATGTACAGTGGTCAAATAGGATCATTTTCTTCTCGAGACCTTTTACTTTTTTTCATCATGTGGGAGTT